GATTGAAGGAACTACCAGAATTGTCTATTTATAAGATCAAGCAACTCAGGTTTTGTCGTTATAGAACATAATAGTTTATAGAAACAATGAAAAATAGATACGAATAGAACCCCAAAAGAAAAAAGGATAAATAAAGAAAAGTAAAAGAATATATAAAAGTTTTACATAATTTTATAAGAATTACTGCCCCTTTTCTTTATTTCCTTAATTGAAAATCGAATTTAGTTTGATTAGGACCAAGCTCCTTAAAAACCTCCGCCCTTTTTAAAATATCCCGAACAGTTCCTGTAGGCTGAGCGCCCTTTTCAAGGAAATATAGAATAGCAGGAACGTTTAAATAACTTTGATTCTTTATCGGATCATAAAAACCCACGTTCCGAAGATCTCTTCCTTCTCTTCGAGATCGAACATCAATTGCAACGATTCGATAGACGGCTCATTGGGATAGATCTAAGTAAATGAACAAGACCCCCCCTAGAAACGTATAGGAAGTTTTCTCCTCGTACGGCTCGAGAAAAAGGATTTGCAGTTTTGTCTACGTATTGAATTCTAATGAATGGCAAACGAGTTGAAAAAATAAATTAGACTTGGATTTAACTCTTTTTTTTTATTTGTCCTTACTGAGAAAATACAAAATCATTTGTACCCAAAACTCAAGTTGGATAATTCTCAAATAGCTTAAAAGATAAAAATCTTTAGGCAATTTTTTTTTTTGAATGGTCTTTAACCCCCCTTTTTTTATCTCATTTAAAATAGAATCCTTTTTTATTCTTTATTAGAATCTAGTTATTGAGACAATTTAAAAACAGCGTTTCCTTGTTCTGGGATCCTCTTTTCTTTGTTTTAAATCAGTGGGTTTAGACATTACTTCGGTGCTTCTTAATCCTTCCAAAATGGCAGCAACATACCCCTTATTGTGATTTCTTTATATCAAAATCTCAAAGAATCATACAAACAGTAGATTCCCACGCGATACACTTTGCATCGAAAGAGTTTTCTCAATTCCAACAAATTTTACTTTTTCATTGAAAACTTGACCGAATCAGATCCTTTCGATTTCTATATTGATGATATACTTACGAAGTTGTTCCAATTTATTGATTGGTATTAACCCTAGATTCTTGCCCCCTAAAAGATAAATCAATACTTTAATTTCTACCCGAGCTCCACCATGTACTATATTCATTAAAACCCACCAAAAGGGGGGATTCTAGTGAAACAGACCAGATGTCGGGCCAAGAGCACCTTCATTCTTAGAAAAGATGGCGGATGTAAGAATAAAAATCCACGCCGGATCGTGTCCTTCAAGTCGCACGTTGCTTTCTACCACATCGTTTCAAACGAAGTTTTACCATAACATCCCTCTTATTTGGAACCCGTATGGGATTGATTCACTTATGGAATCATGAATAGTCATTGGTTCCGTCTATACATAAACATAGTAATCTATACTTAGTTTCTTCTATACAAAACAAAGATGGCAAAAAGTTTTCTAAAGTAATCTTAGCAAGATCCCAACTATTATTGTATGTTATTGTAGGAATGCAACTTATAAAAAAAACGAAAAGAAATATAGAAATAATACGAAGAAATTAATTTTTTTACTATTTAAAGTTACTCAATATGACCCATCTCTCACTTCTTTGAATGCCAAAGATTCAACTCAGAATAAGCAATCATTAAAAATTTTTCTAATCGAAAAAGTTTCCTATTTCAACATCATTATGAAAAAAGTTTTACAGTAAAGACTAAAATTTTGATCATCAAAAAAAGATCAATATCTGTTTCTTTTCGAATTGAACCATCAACGATTTAAAACAGATAAATGGATTGAACAAAAACCCCGTTTTTATATGAGATAGATAAAAAAGACTCATATAATAGAAGATTTAAGTACTTGTTCTTTCGATTCGAATTTTATTAAAAAGATGAACGAATTGGGATTTTTCGGACCTATCAGATAGACAGAACTACAGTCTTTATTATGGATATTCCATAAAAAAAGGAACTTTTTGAATTTATAAGGGATTTTTTTTCACAAAAAACGAAAGACTATTGTCACTGAAATAGAACGAAATCAGATAATAACAATACATATAATGTTAAGCTAAGCTAAGCATTTCATCATTTTTTATGTATTTTTTTGTTTACCCCTAATCCATTAATTGAATGTAATAACTTACCTCTTGTTTAGAATCCGAATAATTCGGCTACCTCATTTAAGTTTAATGGCTAGAGAATAAGAGATAGGGAAGAAAGGTTCTTTCTTATTCTAATTCAAAATAAAATGTATTGTTGAAAATTCAAAAATAGATGAGACGTAAGGTTTTCTTCAAATTAAGTAGCTAAGATAAACCCCTTCAATATAAAGGGAATGAACATATGATGAAAAATCCGACATACTTTAGTTAGTTGAATTCAAAAAACGTGTGACCTATGTTCCCACAGTACCTTGTTAATCACAAACAAAAATTTTTAATTATATCTGCATGTCATTTGCACTCAATTCCGTTAGTCCGGTTTGGGAAAAAAAAAAATAAAATTCTATCCAATAATTCTATCCAAAATTAGGCATTAATCATTTAAACAGAACATTTTTCTCAAAAGAAACCTTTCCAATGTATATGCCTGGGACGAAAGGATTCGAACCTCCGAATACCGGGACCAAAACCCGTTGCCTTACCACTTGGCCACGCCCCATTTAGATTTCCATTCTATACTCAGAAATAATAATATAATTATTGGGTCTTGGTCAATTCCAGGGCAAATATCTATAAAAAATCTTTATAGAATAGAGTAGATTCTTGCTAGTATTTTTACGCCTGTAGATATAGAATTCAGCTGAATTCATTGATCATTACATAGAATTCAATTAAGATATTCTATGAAAGTATGATTTCTTCTATTCTCCTTTGTTTGAGAATTGGAGAATTTTTGATTGGGTCGGTTCAAAGAAAAAGAAGGATTTTTGTCTACCTTACTTTACTTCATTTTTCCTTATATCAATAACTCAATCAAAATGCAATTATCTACAAGAACCAAATTTCTGTTATGCTTAATATCTTTAGTTTGATCTGTATCTGTCTTACTTCTGCCGTTTATTCGAGTAGTCTTTTCTTCGCTAAATTGCCCGAGGCCTATGCTTTTTTGAATCCAATCGTAGATCTTATCCCAGTCATACCTTTGTTCTTTTTTCTCTTAGCCTTTGTTTGGCAAGCTGCTGTAAGTTTTCGATGATATACTTAATATTAAAATATTAAATTCTATATTCTATTTATTATCCTAGAAAATTCATGATTTATTCGAGAAAAATTATAAAAACGAATAGGATCAAATAAGTCTTACACTATGAACCTTCAATTCAAACATTTAAATTCTTGATTGGATAGCTGCGATAAATCCAAATCCGGCTCACCCTGTATTCCCCATTCTGCCCTTTTGAAAGACCCTAATAAGGGTTAAGTTAGGGTCCCCAATCGAATCGGAGGTATGAAAGAATTTTTTAGTACTGAAAGACTCTTATGACAACTGAATTTTAATTTCTTTGAAATTCTTTTATGTTTCGATAAAGCACTTCATTTGTTGGTGTCAAAATATTTGTTATAAAAAAACGGAGAATCTATTCTCTTTTCTCATTTTTTCCAAAAAAATATCTTGGAGATTGTGTAATGCTTACTCTCAAACTTTTCGTTTACACAGTAGTTATATTCTTTGTTTCTCTATTTATCTTTGGATTCCTATCTAATGATCCGGGGCGTAATCCTGGACGTGAAGAATAAAAAGGGGTTTTCGTTTTACTTGCTTGATTTTTCAATTTTCTTAGGATTTTTTTATCTATTCCACATATTTAATTTAACTAGGAAACAAAAACACGATTGTCGCAATTTTAAAGAGAAATAAAATATCAAGTCATCAACAAAAACGGAAAGAGAGGGATTCGAACCCTCGGTACGAATAACTCGTACAACGGATTAGCAATCCGCCGCTTTAGTCCACTCAGCCATCTCTCCCAATTGAAAAAGAAAATTACTATGTTACATTACACAAGAAATAAGTATTGAAAAATTTTTTCTTTATTTAGCTTATCTATATTATATCTACAACTTTTATTATTCCATTTAGTTGAAGTAAGGGCTCGGAAGATTCACTATAAAAAAACAGAAGGAAAAAGAAAGACGACCCCTTTGAAATGAAAGGACCCTTTTTTTTTATTTTATTCGATCGGCCTGGCCTGGTAAGAACCTAGCCGGGCCTTTTTTTGTTCCAACGAATCCTAGCTAAGTTTCTCTTATTTGAAAAAAGGGTTGGTTTGCTATTAAAGCAACAACAAAAAGACGAAGGACTATTTCCATTCTTTTTTCTTATTATTTATTATAGAATATAACATCAATATCCATACGGCATTTCTTATTATTCTTTCTTCCTTATTTCATTTAGTTATTTGTGACGACCTTACTCTTACTGGAATAAAAAAAAGAAACTATGGATTTTTACACAATGCGCTTTTTTGTTATGATTTCAGCGGTTTTGGCGAATTGTCTCTATCAAAACGCCTCTAGCAAAAGAAAAGTATATAACTTTTTATTTTTTATTTAGTTATTTAAATTAGACCTCTTTTTTTTATGAATTCTTTTTTTTTGGAATCCCCTCGAAAACGTCAACCCTCCCATTTTCATAATTATTTTATGATCCTGTCTTGATTACCCCAAATTCTCCCTCTTCGACAAAAGGCCCTTTTTTATATAATAATAGCATTGTGGCGGGTATAGTTTAGTGGTAAAAGTGTGATTCGTTCTAGTAACTCCCTTAAAAAGTTAAGGGATCTTTCGGTTTGATTCATATTCCGATAAAAAACTTTATTTCTTAAAAGGATTTAATTCTTTACCTCTCAATGACAAATTCGAGGAAAAATATAAATTCTCGTGATTTGTATCCAAAGTTCACTTAAAATTTTTAAAATTGGATTATTAAATTGCGAAACATAATTATTGAATTGGATC